CCCATAGAAATGAAATCCAGATCATAATGAGAGACTCCTTTCTTTTGTTTTCATTCATAAAGGCGTAAGCTAAGACGAAAAAAAAGAATCGACCGTTCGAGTATTCCACCAAATTGCCTGAGAAAACTGAGAGTAAGAGGGGCATATATATGTTATGGAATGTCCATCTATATTGAATTGCGAATACAGAAATGAGAAAATATTTTCTGATTAGACCAAATAAATACGGGTCTCCGATAGAGACGAAAGAAGATAACCAAACAAGAAATAAAATAGGTAAAGACCCTTGGGGATATGGCGAAATTGGTAGACGCTACGGACTTAATTGGATTGGATTGAGCCTTGGTATGGAAACCTACTAAGTGAGAACTTTCAAATTCAGAGAAACCCTGGAATGAAAAATGGGCAATCCTGAGCCAAATCCTATTATTTTAGGAAAATAAACAAAGGTTCAGCAAGCGAGAATAATAAAAAAGGATAGGTGCAGAGACTCAATGGAAGCTATTCTAACAAATGCGGTTGACTGTTGGTAAAGGAATCCTTATATCGAAACTCCAGAAAGGATGCAAGATATACCTATAGAACAAGATATACCTATATAAAATAAATAGGTATACTAATGAAAATAGGTATACTAATGAAAAACTATTTCAAAAAAGACGACCCAAACCCGTATTCTTTTTTTATTTATATACAAAATCAATTTATATGAAAAAAAAAGAATTGTTGTGAATCGATTCCAAGTTGAAGAAAGAATCGAATAGAATATTAATTAATCAAATCATTCACGCCATAGTCTGATAAATCTTTTGAAAAACTGATTAATCGGACGAGAATAAAGATAGAGTCCCGTTCTACATGTCAATATCAATACCGACAACAATGAAATTTATAGTAAGAGGAAAATCCGTCGACTTTCAAAATCGTGAGGGTTCAAGTCCCTCTATCCCCAACCCCAAAAAGCCCGTTTGCTATCTATTTATTTTATCCTACCCTTTTTGTTAGTGGTTCAAAGTTCCTTATGTTTCTCATTCATCCTACTCTTTTCCATTTTACAACCGTATCCTAGCAGAATTTTGTTCTCTTATCACAAGTCTTGTGATATAGTGTGATATATATATGATATACGTACAAATCAACACTCTTGAGCAAGGAATACCTATTTGAATGATTCATAATCCATATGATTACTCATATGGAAATTTCCAAAGTCTTCCTTTTGAAGATCCAAGAAATTCCCGTTCGAGACTTTTAATTTAATACTTTTTCGTTTTTTTGTTTTCATTTTTAATTGACATAGACCCAAGTTATCTAGTATTATGAGGATAATGCGTCGGTAATGGTCGGGATAGCTCAGTTGGTAGAGCAGAGGACTGAAAATCCTCGTGTCACCAGTTCAAATCTGGTTCCTGGCATATGATTAATTTGTATGAGTATCTACTCTACAAATTAATTGATATGGATCGACATAATACATACGTATCTAGCTAGGTATCTAGAAGTAAACCCTCTCTTTTTTTTTTTCTATTTTGTATTTATTTTATATTTTTTAGATGAGCAAAGAGTCTATTATTATTATAATGTAGTAAAAGAAAAAATTGGATTATCTTTCCTCTTCTTTTTTATTTGTTCACGCCGTGGCTCCTCACATTCAAAAAGAATGTTAATACTTCATACATATTTAATTAAAAGATTAAAATAGTTGGTTGAAAGGCCCAACCAAAAGTCTGGTCTAGAGGAGTTCAAGGATAGAAATAACCAAGACTCATCTCAGCTACAGTACAAATAGAATCCGATCCCCTTTCATTTATTTCTTTGTATTCTCTTTCATATTCCATTTCTTCATTCCCTTCTATGTGACTCTCTAGAGTTCGTCTAAGTGATGTGCGCGATACAAAGTTCGCGGTACAGAACCCTTGTTGTTCATCCTATTGTCTCGGCTCGTCCGAGAATAAAATAAAAAAGTCTCTTCAAAAATCGAGAATCTCAATGATGTATTGTCTTTTATTTCTTTTTATTTATTAGCCTATCCATAAGAATACGAATGAGCCCTCAATTCCTCTGTTTGAGCTAGAAGAGAATGTACAAATATTCCTTGAATATTCGAAGTTGTAATTAGTTTCTTATCATTCAATGAGCGTCTTGTATTTCATAAAAATTGGGGGCAATGTAATCCTTACGTAAAGGCCACCCTATCCAACTTTCGGGCATTAAGATACGTTTCAGTCGTGGATGATTCTCATAAGAGATTCCCAACATGTCATAAGATTCTCGTTCTTGAAAATCCGCACTTTTCCAAACCCAGAAAACAGACGGAATTCTAGGGTTACTCCTTGGAGCAAATACTTTTATACATACTTCTTCCGGTTGATCTACACCATACTCTATTCTCGTAAGATGATACACACTGGCTAACAGTCCGCCTGGTGCTACATCATAGGCACATTGGGAACGTAGATAATTGTAACCATATACATATAAAATAACAGCAATGGAATGC